GAAACGGAAGAAGGGGGAGAAAGAAAGCAAGAAAGCTATGTAGAAACAACTTCTGAAACGAAGGAGACTAAACAGGAACAAGAGGGATTCAGCTATGTAGAAACAACTTATGAAACGAAGGAGACTAAACAGGAACAAGAGGGATTCACCGAAGAAAACCCTTCCCCTTGTTCGGAAGAAAAGGAGGATCTGGACAAAATAGATGAAACGGAAGAGATCCGAGTGAATGGAAAGGAAAAAACAAAGGATGAATTGAACTTTCACTTTAAAGAGGCACGCTATTCAGATAGCCCAGTTTACGAAGATTCTAATCTGAGAATGAATTGGAAATTGGGAAGACTGAAAGAGCGGTGGGGGAAAATTTTTGTCACTTTTTTTTTCGATTATAGGCGATGGAATCGGCCATTACGATACATCAGAAATCCTGAATTGGAAAAGGCTTTACGAAATGAAATGTCACAATTTTTCTTTTGTACATGTACAAGTGATGGAAAACAAATAATATCCTTTACATATCCGCCTAGTTTATCGACTTTTTCGGAAATGCTAGAACAAAGAATTTCTTTATACACAAGTTTTGATAAACCATATGATGAAGATCTTTATAGTTCTTGGATTTATACCAATGAAAAAAAAACGTGCAATTTTCACAATGAATTGAGGCGTCGAATTCAAATGATAGAGAAAAATGAGGGATCTACTAGTCTGGATATGCTTGAAAAAAGAACTATATTATGTGATGACGCTAAGAAAAAAAAATGCTTGCCAAAAGCATATGATCCTTTTTGCAACGGAACATATCGAGGAACAAGAAAAAAATTCGATTCACGCGAAATCATGAATCATTTAATCACTTATTTAATCACTTATAATATATATACCAATATAGAAGATTTAGTAGAAATTTTTTGGATAAATAGGATTCATGATCTACTTCTTAATGATTCCTTAGAACTTTACCGTCAATCATTTTTGAATTCTGGAAAAAATTCTTTCTCTTTAATTGATGAATTATTTGATGAGTACGGACACAGTTTTCATTTTCAAAAATGTTCTTTATTGACAGAAGAAAAGGAGATTTCTTCAGAGAGTCAAGCAAAATCTTTGCAATTTTTATTCGATGTAATTACAATGCATACAAAAGATCAAAAAACAATAAAGAATAAATCTATTGGAATAGAAGAAATCAGTAAAAAGGTTTCTCGATGGTCACACAAAGTAAGAAAGAATTTTATGTACGAATACGGAGGGGACGACGTAGAATTTATGCAGGAAGGAGAGATTAATTCAAGAAGAGCAAAATATGTGATATTTTATAATGAGAATCATCAGAATATAATAAATTCTATTTTGAGTAGTTTTAGTAGTCAGAATACTAATGATCCAAATGTTGATCCAATGGAAGAGGAAGAATTGGGTTTGATACGTTACTCCCAAAAATCAGATTTTCGTCGCAATATAATCAAAGGATCCATGCGCTCTCAAAGACGTAAAACAGTTATTTGGAGCATCTATCAAGTAAATGCGCATTCCCCGCTTTTTTTAGATCGCATAGACAAAATATGGTTTTTTTCTTTTTTTGATATCAATGAAATGAATCATCTTATTTATCTGATTTTTGGTGATTGGGAAATGAAGAAGGAAATGAAGAATCGTATTTGTAGTAATTTTAGTAATTGGTTTAGTAATTGGATGGGGAGAGAACGCGAATCAGAATGGCAAATTTCCGATTTTGAAAATACAGAGCCAAAAAGAAAGGACGAGGACAACATAGATCCAGATGTACGAGCAGAATTTTTCGATACCGAGGCCTTTATTCAAGGAACAAGAAGTTTGATATTACTCACCCAATCTTTTCTTAGAAAATACATTCTATTGCCTTCATTAATAATAGCTAAAAATATTTTTCGTATGTTATTATTACAATTACCCGAGTGGTCCGAAGATTTTAAGGAATGGAATAGAGAAGTACATTTCATATGTACCTATAATGGTATTCCATTATCAGAAACAGAATTTCCCAAAGATTGGTTAAGAAAAGGTATTCAGATAAAGATTAAATATCCTTTCTGTCTAAAACCTTGGCGAAAATATAAGGTACGATCTCATAAGAAAGATCATAGAGATTCAATGAAAAAGAAAAAAAAAGATGAAAATTTTTCTTTTTTAACACTTTTGGGAGGGGAAGTGAAACACCCCTTTGGTTTCCCCCTAAAACGCCCTTCTTTTTTTGAACCTATTTATAAAGAACTCAAAAAAAGAATTCTAAAATCGTTAAAGAGACAAAGAAAATCCGTTCTAAAAGAAAAACTAAAATGGGCCATTCAAGTTATCAAACTAATACTAAAAAAATGGGAATTGGGAAAAGTAAATCCAATTTTCTTATTGGAACTGATTAAACAAAAAGTACATGAACTAAAGGAAAACGAAAAAGATTTCAAAGGGAAGAATAAGATTCTTCCCGAATCGTTTGTTTTAATTCGACCAATGGATTGGGTAAATTATTCACTAATAGAAATACAAATGAAAGATCTTTCTGATAAGACAATCAAAATCAAAAATCAAATAGAACAAATAGAACGAAACGCAAAAGATAAGAAAAAAAAAGAAATAATTCTAATTTATGATAATAAAAGATCGGAATCACAGAAACATATTTGGAAAATATTCAAAAGGAAAAATATCCGATTAATGCGTAAATCACATTACTTGATGAAATCATTCATTGAAAAAATATACATAGATATCTTACTATGTACCATTACCATTACTAAGATCAATGCACAATTTTTCTTTGAATCAACAAAGAAGATCTTTATCTTTATGTTTAATAAATCCATTTACAAAAATGAACGAAATCAAGACCAAGAAGTCATTTTGGAAACAAATCCAAATCCAATTCATTGGATTTGGACTATAAAAAAGTTGTTTTCAAATACTGAAAATACTGAGAATAGGAATAAAAATTACAATACTTATCGGACCTTATCCTCCTTGTCCCAAGCATACGTATTTTACAAATTATCACAAACCCTTGATAAGTATCACTTGAAACTTGTACTCCAATATCAAGGGAACTCTCCTTTTTTGAAAGAAAAATTCAAAGAGTATTTTAGAATACACGAAATATTTGATTTCAAATCAAGACATAAGAAAATTCATACGTATGTAATGAACGAATGGCAAAACTGGTTAAAAGGTCAATATCAATATGATTTATCTAAAAAAAAATGGTCTCGATTAGTCACGAAAGAATGGCGAAATAGAATCAATCAACGTCATATGATTCAAAACAAAGAATCAATCCATTTCATTCATTCCATGAAACAAAATGACTATACAACCAATTCATTTAGGAGTCACAAAGACAAATGGAAAAAACATTATAGATATGATCTCTTAGCATACAAATACATAAACTTCCCTAATTCATATATTTTGGAATCCCCATTAGAAATAAATGGGGACCAACAAATTCCATATCATTTCAATACATCGAAACTTGAATCGTTTGATGTATTGGTAAATATACCTAGTAATTATTATCTAGAAAAAGGATATCGTATTGATAGTAATAAACATTTTGATAGAAAAGATTTGGATTATACAATTCTTCCTTTTTATTTTCGAAAGTATACTGATATTGATATTGAGATATGGGGCAATGAACATATTGGCATCGAGATTAATAAAACTATTCAAACTAAAATGAGTACTTTTCCATTTTTTGAAATGAAAAAAAAAGATCTTTTTTCTATTATGCTTCATCAAAACCCATGCAATCAAAAAAGGATCTACGATATCGTATCAAATCATGATACTATAGCGAATCTAGAATCTTGGTTTTTTTCAGAATTTGTGATACTTTTGAATCTATATCAGATTGAACCTTGGATCATTCCAATCAAATCACTCTTTTTTTCTTTCTATGAAAATAACAAATACAAAAAAGAAGATATTGAAGAAGATTACGCAAGATTAGAAATAGAACTGAAAAAAAAAATACAATATCAATCTTATAAATATTCTTATAAATATAGAATGATACGAAATTACTTTTTGACAAATTCTTTGATTTTTCAATGCCAATGGTCTGATATCTTGACTGAAATAATAGTGAAGAATATCAGGATATCTTGTCTCATACTTAGACTGAGGAGAGATCCAATGGAAATTGTTGTATCATCGATTCAAAAAGATGAACTAGATCTAAGCGAAATGCTGAATCACAAGGGCCTACTTGACGAATTGATAGAAAAGGGAATATGGATTGTTGAACCAATTCGTCGATCTATAAAAAGAGATGGAAAATCTATTATATATCAAACTATCCATATTTCATTGGTAGATAAGAAGATGCGCCAAACGAATGGAAAATACACAAAAAAAGGATATATTGAGAAAGGAAAGTTTCAAAAATCCACTGCGCAAAACTTTGTCAGTAAACACAAAAATCATTATGATTTCTTAGTTCCCGAAAATATTCTATCTCCTAGACGTCGGAGAGAATTTCGAATTCGAATTTGTTTGAATTCCCGAAATTGGAATATTGTGGATAAAAATCCAATATTTTGCAATGAAAACAAAATAAGAAATTGTGAACAATTTATGAATGAGGACAAGCATATTAATACAGATACAAAAAATTTAATGAAATTCAAATTGTTTCTTTGGCCTAATTATCGATTAGAAGATTTAGCTTGTATGAATCGCTATTGGTTTGATACCAATAACAGTAGTCGTTTCAGTATGTCAAGAATACATATGTATTCACAATTCATAATGAATTCCAATCAAAAATGACAAACTTTCGAATCTATTTTCTAGACTATAATACTATAATACTATAGGAAAGCCAAAATAGATATACTGTGTAACATTCTAATACATGATGCTGATTTCATAGTCTAGCATATAAATTTTTACTAGGAGGATCGGAATCCTTTTCAATATTTTTATTTTGAACTATTTTCTTCTTTTACTGAAACTGAATTTATGAATTTCAGTTTCAGTAAAAGAAGAAAATAAACAAATAAAAGAATAAAAGAAATCGAATTTTTATGTGTACTAAATGAAAATCACTGGCATAAGAAATCTTATTATTTTTCCTGATTCGTAGAATTCACAGAAAATAGCGATAGAAATTTAAATTTATTTTATGATCAAAAATTCATTCATCTCAGTTATTTCCCAAGAAGAAAAAGAAAAAAAGAGTGGGTCTACTGAATTTCAACTATTGCATTTTACCAGTAGGATACGTAGACTTACTTCTCATTTGAAATTGCACAAAAAAGATTTTTTATCGCAAAGAGGTCTACGAATACTTCTGGGAAAACGTCAAAAATTATTGATTTATTTGTCAAAGACAAAGAAAGTGCACTATAATAAATTAATGGATCAGTTAGCTATTCGCGAACAAAAAACTCGTTAATTTCATTTGAATTTCTTATTCTTAGTTTCTTTATTATTAATTATTTAGTATTCGATTTTTCAGTTCACCAAACCTCAGTTTTAGTTTTCGAAATTCATGAAATAATGAATTTAGGAAAAAAAAATATGATTGTATCGGCTACAAAAAAAAATTTCATAATAGTCAATATGGGTCCTCACCACCCATCAATGCATGGTGTTCTTCGTCTGATCGTTACTCTGGATGGTGAAAATGTTATTGACTGTGAACCTATATTGGGCTATCTACACAGAGGGATGGAAAAAAGAGCGGAGAATCGAACAATTATACAATATTTGCCTTATGCAACACGTTGGGATTATTTAGCTACTATGTTCACAGAAGCAATAACAGTAAATGCGCCAGAAAAGTGTTCAAGTACCTAAAAGGGCCAGTTATATCAGAGTGATTATGCTGGAGCTGAGCCGTATAGCCTCCCATTTGTTATGGCTTGGACCTTTTATGATTGGTGCACAGACGCCCTTTTTCTATATTTTCAGAGAGAGAGAATTGATATATGATCTATTGGAAGCTGCCACAGGGATGCGGATGATGCATAATTATTTCCGCATCGGAGGAGTTGCTGCGGATTTACCTTATGGCTGGATAGATAAATGTTTTGATTTCTGTGATTATTCTTTCAAAGAAGTTGTTGAGTATCAAAAGCTCATTACGCAAAATCCCATTTTTTTGGAACGAGTTGAAGGAGTAGGCATTCTTGGTGGGGAGGAGATAAGAAATTGGGGTTTATCAGGACCCATATTACGAGCTTCTGGAATCAAATGGGATCTTCGTCAAATTGATCATTATGAGTGTTACAATAAATTCGATTGGGAAGTCCAATGGCAAAAAGAAAGCGATTCATTAGCTTGTTATTTAGTACGAATTGGTGAAATGCAAGAATCAATAAAAAACAGGCTATAGAAAGAATTCCTGGGGGACCTTATGAGAATTTAGAAAACCGCCGCTTTCATGACGCAAATAATTGACTATAATTATCTAAAAGTTTTGGGAGATGGAATCTGTGGCGTTAGCCCATGGGATTTTTAGTTTTTCTAATGTGTTCTCTAGCAGAATGTCAAAGATTACCCTTTGAGGTTATCAAACCAAATATTCGGATATAAAATACGAGTTCTTTTATCTTACTTATTACCTAAATCTATGAGTTTCTTCATTATTTGTAATAGTTCTTTACTTAGGCGGGTGAAATTTTTCTTGAAATTTTTCTATTTTTCTAAGGTAGGATTGCCATTTCAAGTCTTGTCCCCATTGCTCTTCTTATGTCAGGATATGGATAAAATAATAAGTATTCCTTTTCAGGCGCTCTACGAGCTGTTGCTCAATCCATTAGTTATGAAATACCATTAACTCTATGTGTGTTAGCAATATCTCTCCGCGTGATTGGTTGGAACATGAACTTTTATCTATTCTAGAATAGATAAAAGAAAGAAATTGACTATAAAACTGAATTTTTTAGAATAGATAAAATGTTTAGAAGTTTATCTTCATTTTTTTTTTTTATTCCACATTTCAGTCTAGAACATACATTCCACATTTCAGTCTAGAACATACATTCCACATTTCAGTCTAGAACATACAAGAATGAAATTGAAGTAAACATAACCTGAAACATATAAAATACGGTTAATCCTGTTGTGAACCAAACTATTAGTCCGAAAATTGTTGAGTACAACCAACTCTCGTGAATAATTTCATCTTTAGAGAAAAAACAAGCAATAGTGCGAAATACCAAAAAGATAAAGTTCATTTAAAAATAAAAAAAGTAGTTCTTCTAACTAATTAATAAGAAATCAGAAACTATTTCTTTCGTCACTAATCCTTTGTATTTATGAATAGAACAATTATTGCTGAACAAAGAGAAATTTTTTAAAATATTGCAAAGAATAAGATAAATTCAGACAGACATTGAATGAATAATAAATAATAGATACGGATCCAAAAACCAATAAAGCTTTAGACTTTAGAATATGCATGCGTTATCAAATGGAATAAAGCAGCTAGATAAGAATCTATATCTAGAGCTACCATAATATAATCCAATTGAGACATTATAGAATAAGCGAAACTTCTTTTAATATATCTTTGTGCAAGAACAAAAGTAGCTCCTAAAAATACTGTACTAAAGAAATGATATTCATTATGTAAGGTATAAAGGAAGAAGCGGAGCTACAAGGAAAATTCCTCCTGCTACGATGACATAGGGTAGCATCATATATAAGAAGCCGAAGGATCCTCCCTAGCTTTAGGTAATCATATGTGAAGGGGGAATTGTGCGGATTTCACAACTGCACCGGCAAATAATAAAAAATAAAAAACACATAACAATATCATCTAAAATTATTTCATTATAAATTAAAAAATGACAATAGAATTCATAATTCTATAATTCTGATAAAAATAGATAAAAAGAGCAAAGAAATCGATAATGAAATTAAAATTGATTATTCTTTTCTTATTTTTTTTTTCCTATTTGTATTCTCGTTCGAAAACATAATTATGCTTCTTAGATTCTTGATGGAAAGTAAGTATAGATAATGACTAGGAAACGATTAATCTATTTTGAAAAATATATGTCTTTCACATACAACAATAAAAAAGAATCATCTACTTTTGAATGGCAGTTCCAAAAAAACGTACTTCGATGTCAAAAAAGCATATTCGTAAAAATCTTTGGAAAAAAAAAGGTTCTTTAGCGGCATTAAAAGCTTTTTCTTTAGCGAAATCTGTTTACTCCGGACAGTCAAAAAGTTTTTTGTTCGACAAAAAAAAAGTCTTGGAAAAATAGTAATTAACATATCTCAAAGAACTCGCAATTTTACATTTTGAAATTGGAATACAAATGTATATTATTTTCAATATATATTTTTTTTCTATTTTTGATAGTCCTTCTATTTTCTATTTATAGTATTTTGATTCCAGTTTTTTTTATATTCAAATCTATTGCGATTCTATTGAGATTATTATAGTGTTATAGTCTATTTATATTGAATTGAATTCATGAGATGGTTTTTTTTCGTTCCCATGCATTGTGCTTTTCTATTTTGAAAAGCACAATTCTGATAGACAACGAAAAATCTGAATATTTTATTATACTTTTTACACATAAATATTATTCTATTTTTTCTATTTTATACTAAGGTCTTGTTTTAAAAAAGAATATTTACTTTAGATCTCGTGATGAAATTGTACATTGTAATACATAAGTAATCCTAGTTCTGTTTATTTTATGTTCAGTGAGAATTTTTTTTATGAAATATTATGAAATAATAAAGTATTGAAAAAGAATTTTTTGTTCCAGAATAAATAATTATGAATTCTATAGCTCGACTGAGAACAAAACTATTGAATTGAAATTATTCTGGATAAACTGGATAAACTTTATATTTTAAGTATAAATGTCTAGGACGGAAACACTATATGGAATCTCGACAATTCAACAGGATTTTCCTATTATTATTTCAATATTTCAAGTAAGCCGCCATGGTGAAATTGGTAGACACGCTGTTCTTAGGAAGCAGTGCTAGAGCATCTCGGTTCGAGTCCGAGTGGCGGCATACAAATAGACACAATAGATATTCTAGAAATAGAATATGATATTGAATATATTTAATTCCTGATTTCAATTATTTCATTAGTCAATATTACCCTTTTTTATATTTATGATATTTGTGAACTTAGAACATATATTAACTCATATTTCTTTTTCGATCATTTCAATTGTAATTATGATTTATTTCATAGACTTATTAGTCTACGAAACCGAAAGATTACGTAATTCGTCAGGAAAAGGCATGATAGCTACTTTTCTCTCTATAACAGGGTTTTTAGTTATTCGTTGGATTTCTTCGGGACATTTTCCCTTAAGTAATTTATATGAATCATTAATCTTCGTTTCATGGAGTTTAGCCATTATTCATATGATTCTGTATCTTGGTAATCATAAAACTGATTTAAGCGCAATAACTGTACCAAGTGTTATTTTTACCCAAGGTTTCGCCACGTCAGATCTTTTAAATGAAATGCATCAATCCGCAATATTAGTACCTGCTTTGCAATCTCATTGGTTAATGATGCATGTCAGTATGATGTTATTGAGCTATGCAGCTCTTTTATGTGGATCGTTATTTGCAGTTGCTCTTATAGTAATTACGTTTCGAAAAAACATCTTTTTGGAGATGAAATATTTTCACGAAAAAGGAAGTGTATTTGAAAATACTTCTTTTCTCTCATTTCACAATTTTTACAAATATCAATTAATTCAGCGTTTGGATTATTGGAGTTATCGTGTCATTAGTTTAGGATTTACCTTTTTAACCATAGGCATTCTTTCTGGAGCAGTATGGGCTAATGAAACATGGGGGTCTTATTGGAATTGGGACCCGAAGGAAACGTGGGCATTTATTACTTGGACCATATTTGCAATTTATTTACATATTCGAAAAAATCAAAAATGGCAAGTCCAAGGCACAAATTCAGCATTTGTGGCTTCTATAGGATTTCTACTAATTTGGATATGCTACTTTGGAATCAATCTATTAGGAATCGGGTTCCATAGTTATGGTGCATTCCCTTTGATATCTAAATCAAATTGAATTAACATGAAGAATACATAAAAACATCGTCTGACAGACATAGACAATTTGAATTTGTACGAGTTTTTGAAAAACGTTTGAATGGAAGAATTATTTATGTTCAAATGGTTCCAAAAAACTCTAGAAGTATCTCATTAGAATTCTAATTCATTCTTCATTTTTTTTTTTTTTTTTTTTTTTTTTTTTATTGTACTAAGAGATATAAGTTGTACCTTGTCAACCAATAACGGGAGAACAAAATAAATAGCTATCGTGGTCCAGAATCAACCAAATTTTAGTTTTGAATATTGATGAGCTTGTATCCATAGAAAATTTAGCGTAACATAGATAATAAAAGAATAGGAGTTAATATCATTCCAATTGCCATTAAAAAAGTAATTAACATTTTTTGAATGAAAAGATATTTAGAGCTGGTAATTACCAATTTCAAAAAAGACTAAGAATTCTGAAACAAAACCACTCATTCCTAGCAATGCAAGAGAAGCCATCGAGAAACTACTAAACAGAGTCAATATTTTTCATATTGGGATAAATATCCCTCCCATCTCGTCTAGATAAATAAAACGTAAGTTATAGAAACAATTCCTATAATTAGGAAACCCATGTGAGATACGGAAAATAGAGAATACGGTTTTTTTTTTTCATTTCGTTGACCGAGAGAGATTGAAGCTGCATAAATGATTTGTATTATTCCTACTAGTATTAACTAGGTATAAAATCTGGAATGAACGTGAGCTAATAATTCCATATTGATCTGAATTCATTCCCATCTTGAATAAGATTTGTAGCTTAGTACAAGTGTTTCTTTCCTATCCACATGAATAAAAATAAGTAAATCGGAATTAATTGGAATTCCCACATGATGACAAAAAGGAAAAGTTCCTGGGAAGAAAATGATCCTATTTGTACATTATCCATTACTACATTACTAACATCAAGAAATAGAAAAATCGCGGATTTCAAGTAACTGGCCAAGCCGCTAAAGTAGCTAAAGGATTGATCAATCCTGTCAATAAAATGGTTCCTATGGACAGTCCATCAATTCCCAATCTCCAGTGAAAATCTATCCATTTCAAATCTTTCTTCAATTGGGTTACTAGGTCTTCCAATTGGACATAATGACAAAAGGCATAGGTCATTAGAAAGATCTACAGTATACATATAGTATACCAATTAGACATTTTATTTCCCTTATGAGGTAAAAAGACGATTGAAGAACCCACAAATATCGGAAAAACAAGAAGTATTGTTAACCAAGGAAAAGAATTCGTGATAAAGACAAGATAAATTGTGACCATAAAAGCCCGTGCTCGTAAGAAGAATAAGATATTTTCTTTTCAAGGGTACGGGCTTTTGCCAATAAAGAGGAATAAAATGATTCAAGTGAAGTTTTTTGTCACATATCAATAAGAAAGACCCATACTGCGAGTTGTTTCATGCCATAAATAAACACGGACACTCAAAAAATCTGTTGGACAAGCGGATTCACATCTCTTACAACCTACGCAATCCTCGGTTCTTGGCGCAGAAGCAATTTGCTTAGCTTTACATCCGTCCCAAGGTATCATTTCTAATACATCCGTGGGGCAAGCTCGTACACATTGGGTACACCCTATACATGTATCATAAATTTTTACTGAATGTGACATTGGGTCTATGTTTTGAATACAAAAAATTTTCGATCTGAATATATTTTTATTCTTTATTGTAGACATCAGTCGAATCAATGAATGATTTATCCAAATTGGAAGTAATTAATAGATTTTAAAATCTGTTTATGAGAAAGTGCCAGGATATTTTGATTTCCGTTTTAAAAAACATGAATGAAATATGAGTTTGACATACGTAAATTCATGGTTCTGGTTCTATTCTCTTAATAGACCTGCGGATAAAATTTCGAAAAATTCATATTGAAAATTGGAATTGTAGATTTCTATCCAATAAAAAGAATCTGAACTAATAAGAGTCTAATATTCATATGAATACGAATATAAGTATAAATATGAAGAATATAAGTATAAATATGAAATTATTAAATGTTAGGAATAGATAATTTTGTCTTCTTTCTTCTTTTCCTTTATTTATCAATTTATAGTTTATAGTCAAACAAGTTGAGAAGAAGTTTTGAAGTCAAATAAATTGCCATCCAAGATTTCATAACTGATCCATTCTCATCCTAGGTAAAGTCCATCTTGTTGTGATAGAAATGAATAGAAACAAATAAGCTTTAGCTAATGTAATAAAGATCTCAGTTGCCATTCTCTTGCCATTCTCCATTCTCTTGCCCATTCTCCATTCTCTTGCCATTCTGAAATGTGGAATAAAAAAAAAAAATGAAGATAAACTTCTAAACATTTTATCTATTCTAAAAAATTCAGTTTTATAGTCAATTTCTTTCTTTTATCTATTCTAGAATAGATAAAAGTTCATGTTCCAACCAATCACGCGGAGAGATATTGCTAACACACATAGAGTTAATGGTATTTCATAACTAATGGATTGAGCAACAGCTCGTAGAGCGCCTGAAAAGGAATACTTATTATTTTATCCATATCCTGACATAAGAAGAGCAATGGGGACAAGACTTGAAATGGCAATCCTACCTTAGAAAAATAGAAAAATTTCAAGAAAAATTTCACCCGCCTAAGTAAAGAACTATTACAAATAATGAAGAAACTCATAGATTTAGGTAATAAGTAAGATAAAAGAACTCGTATTTTATATCCGAATATTTGGTTTGATAACCTCAAAGGGTAATCTTTGACATTCTGCTAGAGAACACATTAGAAAAACTAAAAATCCCATGGGCTAACGCCACAGATTCCATCTCCCAAAACTTTTAGATAATTATAGTCAATTATTTGCGTCATGAAAGCGGCGGTTTTCTAAATTCTCATAAGGTCCCCCAGGAATTCTTTCTATAGCCTGTTTTTTATTGATTCTTGCATTTCACCAATTCGTACTAAATAACAAGCTAATGAATCGCTTTCTTTTTGCCATTGGACTTCCCAATCGAATTTATTGTAACACTCATAATGATCAATTTGACGAAGATCCCATTTGATTCCAGAAGCTCGTAATATGGGTCCTGATAAACCCCAATTTCTTATCTCCTCCCCACCAAGAATGCCTACTCCTTCAACTCGTTCCAAAAAAATGGGATTTTGCGTAATGAGCTTTTGATACTCAACAACTTCTTTGAAAGAATAATCACAGAAATCAAAACATTTATCTATCCAGCCATAAGGTAAATCCGCAGCAACTCCTCCGATGCGGAAATAATTATGCATCATCCGCATCCCTGTGGCAGCTTCCAATAGATCATATATCAATTCTCTCTCTCTGAAAATATAGAAAAAGGGCGTCTGTGCACCAATCATAAAAGGTCCAAGCCATAACAAATGGGAGGCTATACGGCTCAGCTCCAGCATAATCACTCTGATATAACTGGCCCTTTTAGGTACTTGAACACTTTTCTGGCGCATTTACTGTTATTGCTTCTGTGAACATAGTAGCTAAATAATCCCAACGTGTTGCATAAGGCAAATATTGTATAATTGTTCGATTCTCCGCTCTTTTTTCCATCCCTCTGTGTAGATAGCCCAATATAGGTTCACAGTCAATAACATTTTCACCATCCAGAGTAACGATCAGACGAAGAACACCATGCATTGATGGGTGGTGAGGACCCATATTGACTATTATGAAATTTTTTTTTGTAGCCGATACAATCATATTTTTTTTTCCTAAATTCATTATTTCATGAATTTCGAAAACTAAAACTGAGGTTTGGTGAACTGAAAAATCGAATACTAAATAATTAATAATAAAGAAACTAAGAATAAGAAATTCAAATGAAATTAACGAGTTTTTTGTTCGCGAATAGCTAACTGATCCATTAATTTATTATAGTGCACTTTCTTTGTCTTTGACAAATAAATCAATAATTTTTGACGTTTTCCCAGAAGTATTCGTAGACCTCTTTGCGATAAAAAATCTTTTTTGTGCAATTTCAAATGAGAAGTAAGTCTACGTATCCTACTGGTAAAATGCAATAGTTGAAATTCAGTAGACCCACTCTTTTTTTCTTTTTCTTCTTGGGAAATAACTGAGATGAATGAATTTTTGATCATAAAATAAATTTAAATTTCTATCGCTATTTTCTGTGAATTCTACGAATCAGGAAAAATAATAAGATTTCTTATGCCAGTGATTTTCATTTAGTACACATAAAAATTCGATTTCTTTTATTCTTTTATTTGTTTATTTTCTTCTTTTACTGAAACTGAAATTCATAAATTCAGTTTCAGTAAAAGAAGAAAATAGTTCAAAATAAAAATATTGAAAAGGATTCCGATCCTCCTAGTAAAAATTTATATGCTAGACTATGAAATCAGCATCATGTATTAGAATGTTACACAGTATATCTATTTTGGCTTTCCTATAGTATTATAGTATTATAGTCTAGAAAATAGATTCGAAAGTTTGTCATTTTTGATTGGAATTCATTATGAATTGTGAATACATATGTATTCTTGACATACTGAAACGACTACTGTTATTGGTATCAAACCAATAGCGATTCATACAAGCTAAATCTTCTAATCGATAATTAGGCCAAAGAAACAATTTGAATTTCATTAAATTTTTTGTATCTGTATTAATATGCTTGTCCTCATTCATAAATTGTTCACAATTTCTTATTTTGTTTTCATTGCAAAATATTGGATTTTTATCCACAATATTCCAATTTCGGGAATTCAAACAAATTCGAATTCGAAATTCTCTCCGACGTCTAGGAGATAGAATATTTTCGGGAACTAAGAAATCATAATGATTTTTGTGTTTACTGACAAAGTTTTGCGCAGTGGATTTTTGAAACTTTCCTTTCTCAATATATCCTTTTTTTGTGTATTTTCCATTCGTTTGGCGCATCTTCTTATCTACCAATGAAATATGGATAGTTTGATATATAATAGATTTTCCATCTCTTTTTATAGATCGACGAATTGGTTCAACAATCCATATTCCCTTTTCTATCAATTCGTCAAGTAGGCCCTTGTGATTCAGCATTTCGCTTAGATCTAGTTCATCTTTTTGAATCGATGATACAACAATTTCCATTGGATCTCTCCTCAGTCTAAGTATGAGACAAGATATCCTGATATTCTTCACTATTATTTCAGTCAAGATATCAGACCATTGGCATTGAAAAATCAAAGAATTTGTCAAAAAGTAATTTCGTATCATTCTATATTTATAAGAATATTTATAAGATTGATATTGTATTTTTTTTTTCAGTTCTATTTCTAATCTTGCGTAATCTTCTTCAATATCTTCTTTTTTGTATTTGTTATTTTCATAGAAAGAAAAAAAGAGTGATTTGATTGGAATGATCCAAGGTTCAATCTGATATAGATTCAAAAGTATCACAAATTCTGAAAAAAACCAAGATTCTAGATTCGCTATAGTATCATGATTTGATACGATATCGTAGATCCTTTTTTGATTGCATGGGTTTTGATGAAGCATAATAGAAAAAAGATCTTTTTTTTTCATTTCAAAAAATGGAAAAGTACTCATTTTAGTTTGAATAGTTTTATTAATCTCGATGCCAATATGTTCATTGCCCCATATCTCAATATCAATATCAGTATACTTTCGAAAATAAAAAGGAAGAATTGTATAATCCAAATCTTTTCTATCAAAATGTTTATTACTATCAATACGATATCCTTTTTCTAGATAATAATTACTAGGTATATTTACCAATACATCAAACGATTCAAGTTTCGATGTATTGAAATGATATGGAATTTGTTGGTCCCCATTTATTTCTAATGGGGATTCCAAAATATATGAATTAGGGAAGTTTATGTATTTGTATGCTAAGAGATCATATCTATAATGTTTTTTCCATTTGTCTTTGTGACTCCTAAATGAATTGGTTGTATAGTCATTTTGTTTCATGGAATGAATGAAATGGATTGATTCTTTGTTTTGAATCATATGACGTTGATTGATTCTATTTCGCCATTCTTTCGTGACTAATCGAGACCATTTTTTTTTAGATAAATCATATTGATATTGACCTTTTAACCAGTTTTGCCATTCGTTCATTACATACGTATGAATTTTCTTATGTCTTGATTTGAAATCAAATATTTCGTGTATTCTAAAATACTCTTTGAATTTTTCTTTCAAAAAAGGAGAGTTCCCTTGATATTGGAGTACAAGTTTCAAGTGATACTTATCAAGGGTTTGTGATAATTTGTAAAATACGTATGCTTGGGACAAGGAGGATAAGGTCCGATAAGTATTGTAATTTTTATTCCTATTCTCAGTATTTTCAGTATTTGAAAACAACTTTTTTATAGTCCAAATCCAATGAATTGGATTTGGATTTGTTTCCAAAATGACTTCTTGGTCTTGATTTCGTTCATTTTTGTAAATGGATTTATTAAACATAAAGATAAAGATCTTCTTTGTTGATTCAAAGAAAAATTGTGCATTGATCTTAGTAATGGTAATGGTACATAGTAAGATATCTATGTATATTTTTTCAATGAATGATTTCATCAAGTAATGTGATTTACGCATTAATCGGATATTTTTCCTTTTGAATATTTTCCAAATATGTTTCTGTGATTCCGATCTTTTATTATCATAAATTAGAATTATTTCTTTTTTTTTCTTATCTTTTGCGTTTCGTTCTATTTGTTCTATTTGATTTTTGATTTTGATTGTCTTATCAGAAAGATCTTTCATTTGTATTTCTATTAGTGAATAATTTACCCAATCCATTGGTCGAATTAAAACAAACGATTCGGGAAGAATCTTATTCTTCCCTTTGAAATCTTTTTCGTTTTCCTTTAGTTCATGTACTTTTTGTTTAATCAGTTCCAATAAGAAAATTGGATTTACTTTTCCCAATTCCCATTTTTTTAGTATTAGTTTGATAACTTGAATGGCCCATTTTAGTTTTTCTTTTAGAACGGATTTTCTTTGTCTCTTTAACGATTTTAGAATTCTTTTTTTGAGTTCTTTATAAATAGGTTCAAAAAAAGAAGGGCGTTTTAGGGGGAAACCAAAGGGGTGTTTCACTTCCCCTCCCAAAAGTGTTAAAAAAGAAAAATTTTCATCTTTTTTTTTCTTTTTCATTGAATCTCTATGATCTTTCTTATGAGATCGTACCTTATATTTTCGCCAAGGTTTTAGACAGAAAGGATATTTAATCTTTATCTGAATACCTTTTCTTAACCAATCTTTGGGAAATTCTGTTTCTGATAATGGAATACCATTATAGGTACATATGAAATGTACTTCTCTATTCCATTCCTTAAAATCTTCGGACCACTCGGGTAATTGTAATAATAACATACGAAAAATATTTTTAGCTATTATTAATGAAGGCAATAGAATGTATTTTCTAAGAAAAGATTGGGTGAGTAATATCAAACTTCTTGTTCCTTGAATAAAGGCCTCGGTATCGAAAAATTCTGCTCGTACATCTGGATCTATGTTGTCCTCGTCCTTTCTTTTTGGCTCTGTATTTTCAAAATCGGAAATTTGCCATTCTGATTCGCGTTCTCTCCCCATCCAATTACTAAACCAATTACTAAAATTACTACAAATACGATTCTTCATTTCCTTCTTCATTTCCCAATCACCAAAAATCAGATAAATAAGATGATTCATTTCATTGATATCAAAAAAAGAAAAAAACCATATTTTGTCTATGCGATCTAAAAAAAGCGGGGAATGCGCATTTACTTGATAGATGCTCCAAATAACTGTTTTACGTCTTTGAGAGCGCATGGATCCTTTGATTATATTGCGACGAAAATCTGATTTTTGGGAGTAACGTATCAAACCCAATTCTTCCTCTTCCATTGGATCAACATTTGGATCATTAGTATTCTGACTACTAAAACTACTCAAAATAGAATTTATTATATTCTGATGATTCTCATTATAAAATATCACATATTTTGCTCTTCTTGAATTAATCTCTCCTTCCTGCATAAATTCTACGTCGTCCCCTCCGTATTCGTACATAAAATTCTTTCTTACTTTGTGTGACCATCGAGAAACCTTTTTACTGATTTCTTCTATTCCAATAGATTTATTCTTTATTGTTTTTTGATCTTTTGTATGCATTGTAATTACATCGAATAAAAATTGCAAAGATTTTGCTTGACTCTCTGAAGAAATCTCCTTTTCTTCTGTCAATAAAGAACATTTTTGAAAATGAAAACTGTGTCCGTACTCATCAAATAATTCATCAATTAAAGAGAAAGAATTTTTTCCAGAATTCAAAAATGATTGACGGTAAAGTTCTAAGGAATCATTAAGAAGTAGATCATGAATCCTATTTATCCAAAAAATTTCTACTAAATCTTCTATATTGGTATATATATTATAAGTGATTAAATAAGTGATTAAATGATTCATGATTTCGCGTGAATCGAATTTTTTTCTTGTTCCTCGATATGTTCCGTTGCAAAAAGGATCATATGCTTTTGGCAAGCATTTTTTTTTCTTAGCGTCATCACATAATATAGTTCTTTTTTCAAGCATATCCAGACTAGTAGATCCCTCATTTTTCTCTATCATTTGAATTCGACGCCTCAATTCATTGTGAAAATTGCACGTTTTTTTTTCATTGGTATAAATCCAAGAACTATAAAGATCTTCATCATATGGTTTATCAAAACTTGTGTATAAAGAAATTCTTTGTTCTAGCATTTCCGAAAAAGTCGATAAACTAGGCGGATATGTAAAGGATATTATTTGTTTTCCATCACTTGTACATGTACAAAAGAAAAATTGTGACATTTCATTTCGTAAAGCCTTTTCCAATTCAGGATTTCTGATGTATCGTAATGGCCGATTCCATCGCCTATAATCGAAAAAAAAAGTGACAAAAATTTTCCCCCACCGCTCTTTCAGTCTTCCCAATTTCCAATTCATTCTCAGATTAGAATCTTCGTAAACTGGGCTATCTGAATAGCGTGCCTCTTTAAAGTGAAAGTTCAATTCATCCTTTGTTTTTTCCTTTCCATTCACTCGGATCTCTTCCGTTTCATCTATTTTGTCCAGATCCTCCTTTTCTTCCGAACAAGGGGAAGGGTTTTCTTCGGTGAATCCCTCTTGTTCCTGTTTAGTCTCCTTCGTTTCATAAGTTGTTTCTACATAGCTGAATCCCTCTTGTTCCTGTTTAGTCTCCTTCGTTTCAGAAGTTGTTTCTACATAGCTTTCTTGCTTTCTTTCTCCCCCTTCTTCCGTTTCTGAGGTTTTTCTCTCTTTCAGTTTCTTAGTGAAAATAGGCGACGGCATTTTGCCTAAATAGTAGGCACAGGTGATAAATAAGAGAATACTAAAGATTCGAGCCATAGAATCTCTCAATTCTAACATAAAATACCTATTCTTTTTATATCGAATAGAATGATTTTGCCATATCCAGAATAATACCAATTCAACCCATTTCATGAAGAAAATGTGACCAATTAACCAACCAACAAAGCTACTTGTTAAAAATACAATCTTGTTGTTGCATCGAAACATATAAATGTTGACTAATCTGGCTAACGCGGAACTTGGTAAAATGAAATAGTTGAATAATTGAAAAATGAAATGATTCAGGAATACACATTGAATGCTGAGATTACGCATTGAATTTCTGGTAGTAGATTCATAAGAAAAAAAGTGTTTGTGATTGTTCCAGAAGAAATGAAACAAAAGATACGGTAGAACTAGGAAAGTTATTGTATGAGGTCTACCCAATGCTAGATGCAGAGGCGCATAATAGATCGATATGAACATCATGAGCTGGCCCGTAATAAAACCAGTTGTTGCTGATACCTCCTTCTCGGTTCCTTCTTCCATAGCCCGAGCTCGGATAAGTAAGATATAAGAGGGCCCTATGGAGAATGTGG